CTGTTTCCACCTACGTATATAGGATATTTTAAGAAGTGAATGTCTTTCTTAGCAGCGGGGTCGGGGGAAAGAATAGGAAAGGTGATTTCACTATATTTCTGACCAGGAACAGGGCCTATGACAAGAATATTTTTTTGATTGGGGCGATAGCTCTGAAAAGACAGATTACCCATCTTTTCTTTTATCTCGGGGGAAATACGATCGGGAGGGGCTAATTCAAAACCCTCTGGTAAAATAAGAACAGCCCCCACATTCAAAGCCCCCTTTTTACCATTAGCAAGAACTTGTTTCAGTTGCATATCATAAGGAATTCGAACAACTGCTTCAAATACAGTATCGGGAAGTACCGCTTGCGGAACCTCAATATCCACTGGTTTATTAGCTAAATGGCAATTGGCGCATACAATACGTCCAGTCGCTTCTCGTGGGTTTTCATAACCCTGCTGTGCAAAAATGGGATATGCATTTGAAATGGATGTACGAGTTATTATATATATTATGAGCGATACGGAAATAGATCGAGTAATCTGTTCCTTTATCCAAGAAAAAGTATTTCTAGTTTGCATGGTCCAATCATTGATCCCGAAAATTTATACAATAAATTGGGGTAGGTCACTAATGGAGTTTCCTATCCACGATTCTGTTATTTACTGGAATAATTTGACTCGATTAATATAATGGGTAGAAATAAAAAGCGATTTTCAATGTTTTGTTTATGTACAACTGCAAAGTAAGAAACATTATAATTGGATTAGGTAGATCGTTTTTCAGTCATTCATTGAATGATAAATCACTACAAGTGACGGAGATACGCGATTTAAATAACGGAAAATCCAATATTTGAAAACTGTATCTAGAATGACTGGAAAAGTGGAAACAAGGCCAGATATAATTTGATCATTATGAACAAATCCAAAATCCTTGTAGACAAAGCCAATTATCAATTCCCAACCATGGGGCGAATGAAATCCGATACATAAATCAGTTAATAAAAGAAGAGAAAAAACTTTTATTGTGTCACTTAAGTTATATAGGAATTCCTGAGCCCAAGAGTTAAGAATAACAAGTTCTTTATTACCCAAAATCGAATAACCACTTAGAATAATGAAACAGATTAAATTTGTCGAGAAGTGCAAAATCGTATGAATACGACCCTCGTTGTGTATCTTGATTAATTGGATTGTTTCTTTGTGAATTCCTATACGAAGGTTTTGTAGATGTGTCTCCGAGTATTCCTTGAGCATTTCCTCTAAGAAGAGGAGTTCCTCTAATTGTATGAATTGTTCTAGAATACTCTTTTCTTCAATATCATTCAAAAAAGTTTCGGATTGCCTAGTATTCCACCAATTAGTAATCCACGATTCCAGACTTTTTTGAAATAAGAGAGAAATCCACCAGGGCAAAAATACTATAGATGCAAGATATAAAAGAGGAGTGAATGCTTTATTTTTTGCCATTTTTTCATCTGTGAATTGTTAATGAACCCATTTCATTCGTCGACTCTATGTAACCTAATCTTTCTATCACGCATCAGTTTTATTACAAGTTATCGAACCTATGAATCTATTCACTTTTTTTTTATTTGTTATCTCGTGGTTAGCCTTGATTCTAGAAAAAAAAAAATACAGAAATAGACGAAAAATTCGAATGAATAAATAATCAAAAAAGATTGTTTCCCTATAGTAAAATTCGAAGCACATATCTCCTTTCGATGAAAGCCCCGAAAACTTAAATAATGAAATATTATTCAGATTTTGAAACGAAAGAACTCCTTTTCTATCATTATATAAAAATATCTAATATTTCAAAAAATTTAACTGACTATGAGTAGTCAAAGATAGAATAATTGAGGGAATTTTATGAAGAATATTGTGAAAAATGAGTAGCAAAAAACGACAGAAATTGACTAGTTATCATTATAAGAGATCCAATTTTTTGGTCATTAAGGAGCACAAAAAGAAGCGCTGAAAAAATTACAAGATATGATCTATCTGAATCTAAAGTCTCAATTCCAACAAGTAAAAAAAAGGGGGGGTTCCTTATTTCGAAATGGTTGATTATGAGATATTTTGATTTGTTTATTCTTTTTTTATTGAATTGAGTTATTTATATTTCGATACATATAAAAGATCCCCAAAAGAGTCTTTTTTATACTTGTTCCATATTTTTTATACTTGTTCCATATATGTCTGCTTTGACTCGAATGAATGTTCTGAAGAAACTTCAATTAAGTTATGTTCTAGAAAAAGAGGATTCTTGCGTTTTTTCCCTCCTGCTGAGAAAGCATTTCTTTCTCGGCTCATTTCTTAAAATACTTCAATTGGTACACGCAAGAAATAGGCCAATTCCGCAGCTTTTTGTTCCATTTCCCGTGGAGTAAAATTCTCATCAGTACGAGTCAATGGAATGGCTCCCTGGCCTCTGATATCCATATAAAGTACACGCCGAGCATAAATACCCTCTTTAACTTCTATTCTGACGGATTGAATATCTTTTATAAGAAATCGGAGGAAGATCCTGCGATTTTTTCCAGGAAATCCCCAACGAAAGATACACACTATTCCGTCTTTTATATCAAATCGATCATAACCACTACCTACATTCCACGAAATTGTGCACCACAAATAGGAGCTAATAAAAAGACCTGCGATCCCATAGAAAGACATCACAATTCCTTGTGGAAAAAAAACGATTTGCTGAGACGGAAATAAAGATATCAAATTTCTACCAAGATAACTCGAGGTTCCAACCAACAAGAATCCTAATGAACCTAAAAAAAGGATAATAGCCCAGCAGAAATTACTTGTTTTTCGAGCCCCCCTTATAGGTTCTATCCATATCTGTTCTGATCGACAACTCATACTTGATCCCCTTGTTTTTTTGGAATTGAGAGAATACCTCAAATGAATTTTTAGTCCGTTTGTTTCCGAAGTAACTCGCATCAACTAGCACTAGTTTGATGTCAACCTTTAGGAGTAATTCATTAAATTAGTTAGATCTAAACTAATAACATACCCTTCGTATGATCTCACTAAAGATAGCCACATACATATAGATAGACCAACTTTACAGTTCAGCCATCCGCCGATTCGGGTCTATTTGAAAATAGCTAGAATATAGCATTTTCTGGAGACATAAGAATTTTTCGGCGGAAGCCTCTTATACTATACCATATTTTGCTAAATAGATATCTGTGTTATGATACAAACGTCAATTGAAAAAAAAATCGATGAGATTTTGTGCCATCGGCTCTAAACAATCTTGTTTTTTTGAACATGAAGAAATAAAGAAGCCATTGCGATTGCCGGAAATACTAGGCCTACTAAAGGGACCAAAACAGAGGGAAAGTTCAGTGTTGTCATAGAATGGGTACCTCGATTTACTATTTGTACCTGTTATTATTATTTAGATTTTATATTTATTATTTTCTATTTTTTATTTATAATATAAAGATATCTTATTATATATATATCTATATCTTATTATATATAAGGATATCTTACTTATTATAATTTGATATTCTAAATTGGAATAATTATTACTTAAATAGATATAAGTATCTATCTAAGTGAGTATATAATGTAGTTTTTTATCTTTCTACATGAAGGATTTGAAAGGATATGGATGAGATCTTCTTTTATTCATTTTTTGCTTTTGTCTTCGAATTTCATTTATGAAGCAAAAAATTTATTAAAAATAAATTAGATTCTAATTCTATTTATATTGAATGTTTTATATTGAATGTTAGAATCCCTTCCAGCAGGGATTCTTAGTCAAAATAGGATTATCATAATATATAGAAAGATAAAAAATTCTATATTTTATAGCTTTTCATTATATATGACGAGAAGAAGATATTTTTTTATTTGCCTTTGTCTAATTTTATTTTACGAAAATAAGAATTTCATCTTTTATCTTGTTAATAGAGGCTTCTTGATCAATAATCAGGAATCTAGAAAAGGGGGCGTATTTTCTATTTTCTGCGACTTTGGATTCTTTATACAATTAGATCTTATGTCAACAAAGAAAACCCCATTCGTCTAATTTTGACTTGGATTCCGATAAACTAATTGTTTGTTTGCTCAAAATAATTGAATTGAATGTTTTCATTTTGATTCAAAGGAAAGAAAGTGTGGAGTTGAAATAACTCACTCAGAACGCTTTTTAAAGTATTACGTGGTACGATTAGATCGAATAAGCCCTTCTGGAATAAATACTCAGCCGCTTGTGACCCGTCGGGTACTGTTTTGTTCAATGTTTGTTCAATTACTCTTTTACCCGCAAAGGCAATGTAAGCATTGGGTTCAGCAATAATGATATCCCCCAACATACCAAAACTGGCTGTCACCCCACCGGTAGTAGGAGATGTAAGGATTGGTACATAGAATAACTTTTTATTTGATTGATAATCATATAAAGCAGAAGATATTTTAGCCATTTGCATCAAGCTCAAACTTCCTTCTTGCATGCGTGCCCCTCCGGAAGCACACACTATAATAAGAGGTAGAAATTCTTTAGTAGCGTATTCAATCAAACGGGTAATTTTCTCCCCGACTACGGATCCCATACTACCCCCCATAAACTGAAAATCCATAACCGCAATTGCTACATTAATACCGTCTAGTTGCCCTATACCTGTTTGAACAGCCTCGGTTAATCCTGTCTTTCTTTGATAAGAATCGATACGATTTTTATAAGGTTCCTCCTCCGAATGAAATTCAATGGGATCCAGAGAGACCATGTCTTCATCCATAGGCTCCCAAGTACCCGGATCGATCGAAAGTTCGATTCTATCTGAACTACTCATTTTCAAATGATATCCACATTGTTCACAAAGATTCATTTTTGATTTAAACAATTTCTTATAATTTAATCCATAACAATTTTCGCATTGAACCCACAAATGGCTGTATTTTTGAGCTACATCCAGATCAGTAGAACGTTCTCGTATCATTTTATCACTCGTTCTGGCATACGCGTTTTTACTACTATTGCCAGTT